TTTCTTTCACTCATATAACTATATAATTTAATTCATTAATCCGAATAATGAATAAAAAATGAAGATATCTATGCAATTTATTCCACCTCTTTTTCTATAACGACTAGAAAGAAAGGAATAGGGAAAAGTTTATGTTTCAACGAATCGCACGTAGAGCTATTGATAATACACATAGGGTTAATGGTATTTCATAACTAATCGATTGAGCAGCAGCTCGTAGACCACCTAAAAAGGAATATTTATTATTTGAACCATATCCTGACATAAGAAGTCCAATGGGAGCAATACTTGAAACCGCAATCCATAAAAAAACCCCGATATTGAGATCGGCCAAAACAAGGCGATAGTCAAAAGGAATTACTGAATAACTTAGTAGAATTGATATGACTGCTATGGATGGTCCGATACTGAATAAACGAGTATCTCCTCGAGATGGAAGAAGATTCTCTTTGAAAAGTAGTTTTGTCCCATCTGCTAGAGCTTGAAGAACTCCTAAAGGACCGGCGTATTCGGGTCCAATACGTTGTTGCAGCCCTGCGGATATTTCTCTTTCTAACCATACAATTACTAGTACGCCTATTGTGATTCCCAATACAAGAGTCAAAATAGGAACAAGCACCCATATAATTCCATAGATCTCTTTTAAAGATTCCACTCTGTAAAAAGAATTGATATCTTGTATTTCCGTTGTATCAATTATCATTTCAACGATCAACTTCTCCCATAATGATATCTATGCTACCTAGTATTGTCATAATATCAGCCAATTTCATTCTTTTAACTAACTGAGGAAGAATTTGCAAATTGATAAAACCCGGCGGGCGAATTTTACATCTCCAAGGAAAACCACTCTGATCCCCTAGTAGAAAAATTCCCAATTCGCCCTTTGGGGCTTCGACTCTCACATAAAGTTCTTGTTTCGGCAATTCAAAAATAGGAGAAGGTTTTTTACTAATGAATCGATATTCAAAATCATGCCATTCTGGATACCTATCTCTATCAAAGTATCGGATTTCTAAATTCTCATAGGGCCCCCCTGGAATTCCTTCCAGAGCCTGTTGAATAATTTTTATGGATTCTGTCATTTCACCAATTCGGACTAAATAACGAGCTAATGAATCCCCTTCTTTTTGCCATTGGACTTCCCAATCCAATTCGTCGTAACACTCATAATGATCAACTTTACGAAGATCCCATTGTATTCCGGAAGCTCGCAGCATTGGTCCTGATAAACCCCAATTTATTACTTCGTCTCTACCAATAATTCCTACGCCCTCAACGCGTTCTAAAAAAATAGGATTTCGTGTAATAAGTTTTTGATATTCAGTAACTCCCGTAAAAAAATAATCGCAGAAATCCAAACATTTATCTATCCAGCCATAAGGTAGATCAGCCGCTACTCCTCCGATACGAAAATAATTATGCATCATTCTCATACCAGTGGCAGCTTCGAATAGATCATATATGAATTCTCTTTCTCTGAAAATATAGAAGAAAGGAGTTTGTGCACCAATATCTGCCATAAAGGGGCCGAGCCATAACAGATGAGAAGCTATACGACTCAATTCCAACATAATTACTCTGATATAACTGGCTCTTTTAGGTACTTGAATATTTCCTAACTGTTCTGGCCCATTTACAGTTATTGCTTCTGTGAACATAGTAGCTAAATAATCCCAACGAGTTACATAAGGCAGATATTGTATAATTGTTCGGTTTTCCGCAATTTTTTCCATTCCTCTGTGTAAATAACCCAATATAGGTTCACAGTCAATAACATCTTCACTGTCCAGAGTAACGATGAGTCGAAGAACCCCATGCATTGACGGGTGGTGGGGGCCCATATTGACTATCATGAGATCTTTTCTTGTAGCTGGTATATTCATAAATTTTTCCTCGATTTATTCTTCCATGAATTGCGTAAAACGAAAAAAAAAGTTCATCAAAATTCAAGATCTAATAAATCAAATAATTCAAAATGACTTTTCAAATTAACGAATTTTTGATTCCCGAATACCCAATCTATTAATTAAGTTTTTATAACGTACTCTATTTTTCTTTGACAAATAAGACAGCAGCCGTTGCCGTTTTCCCAGAATTTTACGTAGACCTCTTTGAGATAAATAGTCTTTTCTGTGCAATTCCAAATGTGAAGTAAGTCTTCTTATTTTATTGGTGAAACTCAATACTTGGAATTCAACGGATCCCCTGTTTTCTTCTTTTTCTTCTTGCGAAATAATTGAGATGAATGAATTTTTGACCATAAAAAGGAATCGCCCCTCTCTCTTTTTTTTGAGATATTTTTATCGATATATATATTTCTTGATCAGTAATAATAATAATAATGCCACTCATTTGAATTTGATATACACAATAATCTTAATTTCGTTAAGAATTCTTAATTTTGTCAAATAAAATTACTTAATTTAGTACTCTAATTTAGTACTCAATAATCAATCCAATTTTTAAAATTGGATTCGGATAGGATATCCTATACAAAAGTATAGTCTATTTCTGTACTCACAAAAAAATAAACAATAATTTAAACCGAAAAAAAAATAAGAAGATTTTGTTGATTCATTTTAGATCGAATTAATATTAATATAATACAACGCCTCATTACATTAAATTAGTATCATGTATCATAATGAAATGTAAGATAATGGGTATGTTTATTTCTTTGTCTTCATATACTCGATATGGTACGGAAATATAGTAAAAATGTACCATTAATTACTTTTCAATCGCGGATACATATGAATCCTTGTCATACTGAAACGACTGCCATTATTGGTATCAAACCAATAGCGATTCATACAAGCTAAATCTTCTAATCGATAATTGGGCCAAAGAAAGAACTTTAATTTAATTAGTTTCTTTTTATCTCTATCAAGATTTTTTCTTTTATTCAACAAAACTTGATCGAAATTTGTTACCTTATTTCCATTGCATCCATTGCAAAATACTGTATTTCTATGGATATTGTTTCTATTCCTAGAATTGACAAAAATTAGAATTCTCAATTCTCTACGATGCCTCGGGGATAAAATATTTTCAAGAACAAGCAAATCATAATGATTTTTGTCTCTGTTTCCAGTCATTTTTTGATGTATTGCAATGGATTCATAAAAAGTATTCTTATTTTTATCAACATAGCCATAGCTTTTTTCTAGGTATCTTTGATTAATTCGGTGCTTACTCTTATGAACCAATGAAATACCTATGGTTTTATATATAATAAATTTTCCATCATTTTTTACAGACAGACGAACTGGTTCGATAACCAATATTCCCCTTTTCATCAATTCTGTAAGATGTAAATCCTTCTGGAACATCATAATATCCAGATTCATTTCTTCCCTTTGAATAGCGGATATAGCAATTTCTCTTGGATTTTTTATTCTAAGCAGGAGACAATATACTTTGATGTTATTGAGGATTCTTTGATTTAAAGAATCATCCCATCTCAATTGAAAATGCAAATACCTTTTTAGGAACAACTCAAGCTCTGCTTCTAGGTTATTCTTGTATTTCTTTTTGTTTCTACGTTTTTTCATGTCTGATCCCTTATAATCTTCTCCAACATCTTTTTCTTGGTTTTTTTCTTGGTTTTTTTTTTGGTTTGAGAGAGCTGATTCGAGATCTGCTTGGTCCGCTAATTTTTTTTCTCCTTGATTTCGATTTTCTAATTCAAAAGTTTTTTTTTCATTTGATAATATAAAAATATCTCTTTTTTTCTTTCCAGTGATACTTTTATGTTTATTAACATTTTTATTTACATTAAAATTGCAAATAAGTAATTTGATTGGTATGACCCACGATTTAATCTTATATGTATTATAAAGTATCACAAATTCTGGGAAAAACCAAAGTTCTAGATTCGATATGGGACGACTTAGTATTTCTTCATTCATTCCCATCCAATCCACAAGAGGTTTTTTTTGATTGAATGGGTTAATTTTTTGATCTTGATGAATCGTGAAATAAAAAAGACCTTTCTTATCAATTTTATCGATTATTTGATAATTATTAATCTTAGTCTTAGTATTTTTATTTCTGTTGGTGACAGTATCCATATCGACCCGGGCCTTAATATCGGTCTTCTTTCTAAGACAAAAATTGAGAATTTTCCAATCAAAATATTTTCGATCCATATTTTTTTCTATATCTATACTATCATCTTCTACTAGATAATTATTGATAAGGATACCTTCCATCATATGAAATGGTTTGCGTTTAGGCGTATTGTAAGTATAAGAAATCTCTTGGTTATTATTTACTTGTAATGGCACTCCATAGATATATGAGTCTTTCTTATCCTCATAATTAATCGATTTATACGAAAAAAGATCATATCTATATTGTTTTTTAAAATTTTCTTTTTTATTTAGTAAGAAATCTATTTCAAAATTATTTTGTTTTTCGTAATCAATTAATCGGTTTTTTTCATATGAATCACATTTGTTTAAATCTTTATTTTTAGTCATACGGCATTGATATTGATTGACTCTATTTCGCCATTTTTGCGGTACTAATCTCGACCATCTAATCTGAGATAAATCATATTGATAATGATCCTTTAGCCAGTTTTTCCATTCATTAATTACAGAATTTCGAAGGTTCTTATGTTGTCTTAATTCGGAATCAAACATTTCTTGCGTTCCAACAAAATACTCTTTTATTTCATTCTTAATAAAAAAAGACGTTCTGTAATATTTAAAGACATATCTTAACTTATATAAGTTACTGACTTGGGTTTGTGATAATTTGTAGAATACATATGCTTGTGACAAGTAAGATAAGTCCAAAAAAATATGTGAATTCTTATTAATACAAAGTGACCTTTTTATAGTTGAAATAAAGTTAATTATACTTTGATTTGTTTTATCAATTATTTCTCGATTTGCTTCATTATTGTAAATGTATTTATTAATAATTTTTTTTGTTAATTCAATAAAAAGCTGTGCATTGATTCTAGGGATATTAATGATACACAGAAAGATATCTATGTATATCTTTTCAATAAAAAATTTTAAAAAATAATGGGATTTACGAAGTAATCGAATATTTTTTCTTTTTAATATCCGCCAAATATTTTTTGGTGATTCTAATCTTTTATCTTCATAACTTATTTTGTTAGGGTTAATATTTATCTCTCGAGTTATAAACCCTCTTTTCTTGTCTTTTTTCATTTTTTCTATTTGATTTATGATTGTATTTGTTCTATTAGTTATATTTTTAATTTTTTTTTCTGTCAATGAGTAAGTTGCCCAATCCATAGATCGAATTTCAATAGACGATTCGGGAATAATTTTATTATGTATTATCGAATTTGTTTCTTTTTTAGTTTCACTCAATTCATATATTTCTATTTTTTTCAATCCAAATAATAGAAATAATAGAATTTGGTTTCTTTTTAAAAGTTCTTTTATTATTTTTTTTAGAAATAGAATGCTTTTGATGACCCGTTTTTTTGTTTCTTTTGATACATTTATAAAAAATTTTGTTCTTTCTTTTAAAACTCTTAGAACTAAAAAACATTTTTTTTTTAATTTTAATTTTTTTTTTTCGACTTCTTTAAAAATGGGTTCAAAAAATGAAAGTTGTTTTCGGGGAGAACCAAAAGGCAGTTCAGCTTCCATTCCCAAAACTGTTAAAAAACAAAAATCATTTTTTTGTCCTTTCCCTTTCTTTTTAATTGGATCTTTCTGAGGGGATCGTAACTTAGATCTGTGCCAAGGTTTCAGACGAAAAGGAAATAGTATCTTTATCTGAATACCGTCTGTTAACCAGTTTTTAGGAAATTCTTTTTCTGATAATTGAACGCCATTATAAGTGCATTTAACATGGATTTCTTTATTCAAATCCTTTAAATCCTCGGACAATTCGGGAAATTGAAATAATAATATACGAACAATATTTTTAGCTATTATTAATGAAGGTAATATAATATATTTTCTAAAAATTGATTGGATTACTAATAAAGAACCTCTTATTATTTGAGCAAAGAAAAAGCTATCCCAAGCTTCTGCTATTTGTATACGAATTTTTTCCTCTCTTTTGTATTTTTCGTTTTTGTGCTCCTCTTTTTTCTCACTTTTTTTTGTCTTTTCCTTTGTATAATCCGAAATTATTAATTCCTTCTTTTTCCAAATACAATTAAAAAAAATGATTTTCATCATCTCGGGAATATCAAAAGAAAAAAAGGGAGGTTTGTTTAGTCTATCCAAAAAAAGAGGGGAATGCACATTTGCTTGAAACAGTTCCCAAATAACCATTTTACGCCTTTGAGCTCGCACAGAGCCCTTTATTATATTTCGACGAAAATCCGATTGTTGTGAATAACGTATCAAAGCCAACTCTTCAGCTTCATCGGTATTATTAGTCTCTTTGTTATTAGTAGAAGGATCGGTATTCTGCGGAATATCAGTAAAAACCACGACACGTTTGGCTTTTCTTGAACGAATTTGATGATTTGCTGCCCCATTTTCCTCAGTTTCTACTTCCTGTTGTTCTAACTCGTCGATTAATTTGTATGACCATTGAGGAACTTTTTTACTGATTTCGTTTATTCCAATAGATTTTTCTCTAATTGTTTTATCCCTAGGATCAGTTATAATTGCATAGAATAAAAAATTTAAAATTTTTATTCGATCTTCTGAATCAATTCTTACTTGTTTGTTTTCCGTAAATGAATAAAGTCCTTTCAAATTTAAATTTGATGTTGATTTTCCTGCAAACTTACTAATTATGTTCAAGAAATAACTAATTTCTGTTGATAATGATTTTCGATCAAATAGATTGACTTTCCGGTCAAATTCTGTGTAATTGGTAGTAAGAAGGATTCCATGAATCTTATTTATGCAAATTGTCTCTATGTAATGTTTCCTAGAAGTTTTTATGATTGAGAATAAAAATAATTTTTTGATTTGTCCGCGATAGGGTCCGTTCAAGAAAGGATCATATATCGTAGGTAAATATTCTTTTTTAGTCTTATTATTACACAATCTAATCCTTTTTTCGATTATATCCAGAGGAATAAATCTCTTATCTAGAATTTCGACTATATTTATAAATTTGTTGCTTATGTTGTTCCTTTTTTGTTCATTGGTATAATTCCAATGATTATACAGTTCATTATAGGAAATTTTTTCTATTGTAAACAAAGACATTTTTCTTTGTATCATTTCCAAAAAAGTTGATAAACTCGGTGGATACGTAAAAGATATTCTTTCTTTTCCATCACTTTGACATGTATGAAAAAAATATTGTGACATTTCCTTTTTTACCGATTTTACATCATTTTCAAATCGATTATTTTTTATATATCGGAATGGGCGATTCCATTGTTTATAGTTGAAAAGAATAGTAACAAGAGGTTTTTCAAACCAGAATATCTCTTTATCCTTTTTATCTTTAAATATTTCTAACTTCGAATTTTCTTGATTCCCATCTAGATAAGAAGTTTCATAAATGGGTCTATTTTTATAGCGTGTCTCT